TTGGACCTGGAGTTGGACAAGGGACTGCTGCGGGCCAAGCCGTAGAAGGTATCGCGAGACAACCAGAAGCAGAGGGTAAAATACGAGGTACTTTATTGCTTAGTCTGGCTTTTATGGAAGCTTTAACAATTTATGGACTGGTCGTGGCATTAGCGCTTTTATTTGCAAATCCTTTTGTTTAATCCTCGAAATAAATGGGAAAGTCTTATTTTGATCTTTCTTATTTTATTATCTTAGATTTGCCGCTTGATTTTTCAAATTATATCAAGATTTCAATCCTACAATAACTTTAACTTATTCGTTGAGATAATACAATACCCCGTGGGAAGGACTAATTTGAGGATCAGGAATTAGCGGATCCACTCGCTTTTTTCCTTCCCGTTCTCGGTCCAATGGAACCCCCTTTTTTAGTACGCCTTGCAACGAACGAGATATATCGTAATTGATATGATACCTGGCCTGGGACCTAATTATAATTAAGTATTTTTTTTTGGGGGGGAGTTCAATTGAAATTAAATAGATTGAGAAATATGGAAAAAAATAAAATCAACAAAGGGTGAAGTAATACAAAAAGAACTCTGTTCAATTTAGTCAGTCCTATCTATAAGAGGAGATCATATGAAAAATGTAACCGATTCTTTCGTTTCCTTGGGTCACTGGCCGTCCGCCGGGAGTTTCGGATTTAATACCGATATTTTAGCAACAAATCCAATAAATCTAAGTGTAGTCCTTGGTGTATTGATTTTTTTTGGAAAGGGAGTGTGTGCGAGTTGTTTATTTCAAGAATAAGCTGGATCTAACCAGCTGCACTTTTTTCTTTATAACTAGGAAAGAAAGGTGCACGATCCCGCGAATTACTTCTGAATCAATTCAGAAATCATATGTACGAACCGTAGCATTTCGTGATTCGTTGGTAAATACACTTTGATTCTCTATTAACCAATAATATGGGGCCCTAAACATGGTTAAAGCTAAATTGTTTGAAGTCTGGGCGCAACATTGGTGTTCTTTCTACCACTATGTTAGTATGGCGAGAGTTTCAAAACGAATCCTTGCATTTTATCCGATATAGAACACTCATATCGATAAAATGATTTGTGAACCTTTTATTGTTACTGAAAAACGGGAATCCCCTCCTTTTTTTATCCAATGCGGAATCGACGACCTATGTATAAAGTAAGCGGAATTTTTTGGATTTGAATAAAAAAAAAGAAACAACTTTGCCGATAATTACAGATTTTTTGTCTGGTCGGAAGAGTCCTCCGAATATTCTGGTCTTGGATCAACGATCCGTTTCAATATTTTTGAATCCGAACAGAAAAGAGAGGATAAGCTCATTATATTATATATATAAAAAAAAAATATAAATAAAAAAGTGATACGGGAATGCCCCATAAGTAAGTGAGCGTGAGAGCCAAATGAATCGAAAGATTCCTGTTTGGTTCGGGAAGAGGTCATGGAATTGTTAAAATTAATTGTAATGGGAAGATAATCTACTTTCATTAAGTGATTTATTAGATAATCGAAAACAGAGAATCTTGAGTACTATTCGAAATTCAGAAGAGCTACGCAAAGGGTCCATTGAAAGGTTGGAAAAGGCCAAGGCCCGCTTACGAAAAGTTAAAATAGAAGCGGATGAGTTTCGAGTGAATGGATATTCCGAGATAGAACGAGAAAAATTGAATTTGATTAATTCAACTTATCAGAATTTGGAACGATTAGAAAATTACAAAAATGAAACCATTCAGTTTGAACAACAAAGAGCGATTAATCAAGTCAGACAACGCGTTTTTCAACAAGCCTTACAAGGAGCTCTAGGAACTCTGAATAGTTGTTTGAACAACGAGTTACATTTACGCACTATCGGTGCTAATATTCGTATGTTTGGGGCGATGAAAGAAATAACTGATTAGTCCTTCTACTGTAGGTATTATTTATTGATTTTTCCTTTGCTTCTGAAAAAGAATTAAGCAAGACTCATGGCAACCCTTAGAGCCGACGAAATTAGTAATATTATCCGTGAACGTATTGAGCAATATAATAGAGAAGTCAAGATTGTGAATACTGGCACCGTACTTCAAGTAGGTGATGGCATTGCTCGTATTCATGGTCTTGATGAAGTAATGGCAGGTGAATTAGTAGAATTTGAAGAGGGTACAATAGGCATTGCTCTTAATTTGGAATCCAATAATGTTGGTGTTGTGTTAATGGGTGACGGTTTGATGATACAAGAGGGAAGTTCTGTAAAAGCAACAGGAAGAATTGCTCAGATACCAGTGAGCGAGGCTTATTTGGGTCGTGTTATAAATGCTCTTGCTAAACCTATTGATGGTAGGGGCGAGATTTCAGCTTCGGAATCTCGGTTAATTGAATCGCCCGCCCCAGGTATTATTTCGAGACGTTCCGTATATGAGCCTATGCAAACCGGACTTATTGCTATTGATTCGATGATTCCTATAGGACGCGGTCAGCGAGAATTAATTATTGGGGACAGACAGAC